CAAAATTAACCCTAAAATATGCTTTTAATGGAGAAAAGTCCTCCACTGGCTTTAGGTGCCACCCCCTCTTGGTGCAAATCCAAGTGAAAGCTCCGTCTCAGTAGTCTATTGTAAAACGTTGGCCTTATGAGTCAGATCCGTGACTCTTGCCCGCCCATCTAGGGGGCATCCCCATAAATTATTCTAAATAAGCCTTAAAATATGCTTTCTAATGGGAGAAAAGTCCTCCACTGCTTTAGGTGCCACCTCTCTCGGTGCAAGTCCAAGTCAAGTGAAAGCTCCGCCTTAGTAGTTTATTGCAAAACATCGGCCTTGTAAGCCGGAGAGAGTAGACTAGCACCCTGCCAAAGGCTTCAAGACAAGAGGAATTTAAACCTCTACTATTGGCCCCCAAAGCCAATATTCTAATTAAATTATGTCTTGACCTCAACTCTTATAGCTTAAGTATATAGCATAGCGCTGAAAACGCTAAGATGAGCCCTAAAAAGCTCTGAGGGTATAAAGGATTGGTCCCGGCCTTATTATCAACAACTTCTCAACTTATACATGCAAGTCTCCGCACACCCGTGAGAACGCCCTTAAAATCTTTTTAGATTTAGGAGCCGGCATCAGGCACGGATTATCCAGCCCACGACGCCTAGTTTTACCACGCCCTCAAGGGTTCTCAGCAGTAATAAACTTTGATCATAAGCGCTAGCTTGAATCAGTTGTAGAAAAAAGAATCTTCTTTCTTTTGGGCCGGCAAATGTGGTGCCAGCCGCCGCGGATAAACCATCAAACCCTTCGGGGAGGCTCTAGTTGATAACACTCGGCGTAAAGCGTGGTTAAAGATTTAAATTGATTTAGAGTTATATTTAAGCCTGGTAGTGCTAAGCCTGCTCTCTAGAAAGCCGATTACGAAAGTTACTCTAATTTACTTGAACACACGACAGCTAAGAACCAAACTGGAATTAGGTACTCCACTATGCTTAGCCGTAAAAAAATTTACTAAATAAACGCCAGGATATTACAAGCCACGCTTTAAATCCAAAGGACTTGACGGTGTCCCATCCCCCTAGAGGAGCCTGTCCTACAATCGATTATACCCGCTAGACCTAACCATTTCTTGCTATCAGCCTGTATACTTCCGTCGTAAGTTTACCATATGAAAGATCAGTGGGCCTAATGTTCCATTAACCAATACGTCAGGTCAAGGTGCAGCCTATGAAATGGGAGTGATGGGCTACAATTTCTAAACTAGAACACACGAAAACCTGCATGAAAACTCAGAAATGAAGGTGGATTTAGTAGTAAAAAGAAAATAGAGCGTTCTTTTTAATTAGGTGCTGGGACAAGTACACACCGCCCGTCACCCTCTTCAATAGCAAACAAAAGTTCCTAACATGCTTTGCATTCGAGAAGAGGTAAGTCGTAACACGGTAAGCGTACTGGAAAGTGCGCTTGGACAAAATGTAGCTTAACTAAAGCCCCTTGCTTACACCAAGAAAATATCTGTTTAATTCTGATCATTTTGAGCCTAAAACCAAGCCCTACCCCTCCTCATATAATATACCCCACAGGTTTTTCATAAACCATTAGAAATTTTTAGTAAAGGTGATTAAAAAATTTATAGGCGCTTTAAATTCAGTACCGCAAGGGAAAGGTGAAATAAAAATGAAATATTTTTAAGCATAGCAAAGCAGAGACGTCACCTCGTACCTTTTGCATCATGGTCTAGCTAGTCTTATCAAGCAAAATAATTCTTTAGTTTGCCCCCCCGAAACCAAGTGAGCTACTTCAAAACAGCCCCCAGGGCCAACCCGTCTCTGTTGCAAAAGAGTGGGAAGATTTTCAAGTAGAGGTGATATACCTATCGAACTTAGAGATAGCTGGTTACTCAGGAAAAGAATTTTAGTTCTCCCTTAAGTTTGTTTAATAAAATGATATAAAATATTGACTTAAGAGCTATTCAAATAAGGTACAGCTTATTTGAAACAGGATACAACCTTCACTATTGGGTAAAGTCTATCCTCTTCCCCAAAAAAGTGGGCCTAAAAGCAGCCATCCATAAAAAAGCGTTAAAGCTTAATTGTGGGGATTTTCTAATACCTCAACACACCCTAAACCCATTATCATTACTGAGTGATTTTATATTATTATAAAAACCATTATGCTAGAATTAGTAACAAGAAACAGAGTTTCTCCTAAATATAAGTTAAAGCCAGAATGGACTTTCCGCTGGCAATTAACGTAAATGATATTTTTATAATAACTTCACCAGAAAACTTTATAAACCTAAACGTCAACCTAACACCAGAATATTTAAGGAAAGATTAAAAGAAAAAGAAGGAACTCGGCAAACACGACCCCGCCTGTTTACCAAAAACATCGCCTCTTGTCAAAATATAAGAGGTCCCGCCTGCCCAGTGACAGGATTCAACGGCCGCGGTACTCTGACCGTGCAAAGGTAGCACAATCACTTGTTCTTTAAATGAGGACTAGAATCAATGGCATCACGAGGGTCCCACTGTCTCCTTTTTCTAATCAGTGAAATTGATCTCCTCGTGAAGAAGCGAGGATAACTTTATAAGACGAGAAGACCCCATGGAGCTTAAAACTCAATAGATAACCCTACAGCTATTAAATATTTTAAGGGGCCTATCCGTTAGTTTTCGGTTGGGGTGACCGCGGAGAACAGCCTAACCTCCGCAATGAAAAGAATAAAATCATAATCTAAGAGCTACACCTCTAAGAATTAATAAATTAACTTACAATGATCCAATATTTTATTGATCAATGAACCAAGTTACCCTGGGGATAACAGCGCTATCCACTTCTAGAGTCCATATCGCCAAGTGGGTTTACGACCTCGATGTTGGATCAGGGTGTCCCAGTGGTGCAGCCGCTACTAAAGGTTCGTTTGTTCAACGATTAAAACCCTACGTGATCTGAGTTCAGACCGGAGTAATCCAGGTCGGTTTCTATCTATAAAGGGCTGTTCCTAGTACGAAAGGGCCGGAACAGCATGGTCTCTGTCTTAATAAACCATAATAAACATAATGAACACAACTTAATTATTTTCCTCTTATACTTCCCGCGACAAGGGAATGTTAACGTAGCAAAATCTGGTCATGCAAAAGACCTAAGCCCTTTTATTTAGGGGTTCAAATCCCCTCGTTAACTATGACACACTTAATAGCTGTAATCCAAGCTGTTCTTTATATTGTACCTATTCTTCTTGCAGTAGCCTTTCTTACACTAATTGAACGAAAAGTACTTGGCTACATGCAGCACCGTAAAGGCCCCAACGTAGTAGGACCATTTGGCTTACTACAACCAATTGCAGATGGGGTCAAACTTTTTATTAAAGAACCTATTCGACCAACAACTTCTTCCCAAGTTCTATTTATTTTAACCCCTGCCATAGGATTAATTTTAGCTATATTTATATGAGCCCCATTTACTATACCGATCGCCCTTTCAGACCTTAATTTGAGTATTTTGTTTATTCTCGCCATTTCCAGCCTAACCGTCTATACCATTCTCGGCTCCGGTTGGGCTTCAAATTCAAAGTATGCCCTCATTGGTGCCTTACGAGCTGTAGCTCAAACTATTTCTTATGAAGTGACCCTAGCCCTAATCATTCTCTGCACCGTATTTTTAACCGGGGGATTTTCTCTGTATTTTTTTAATGCAACTCAACAACATATTTGACTTATTTTTCCTGCATGACCATTAGCACTTATGTGGTTAGTTTCTACCCTTGCCGAAACCAATCGAGCCCCATTTGACTTAACCGAGGGGGAATCAGAACTCGTCTCAGGCTTTAATGTAGAATACGCTGGAGGGCCATTCGCCCTATTTTTCTTAGCCGAATACGCTAATATTCTTATAATAAACACTTTATCAACTATTTTATTTTTTGGCCCTCTCTCTATCATGCCACTCTCTACCCTGATGTTAATGGCAAAAGCATCAATCTTGATCATTTTTTTTCTCTGAGTCCGCGCCTCCTACCCTCGATTCCGCTATGACCAGCTCATACATCTAGTATGAAAGAGCTTTTTACCACTCACTATTGCCCTGACCATTTTACATATTTCATTTCCAATTTCTATTCTCATTACACCCCCTCAAATTTGGAAATGTGCCCGAAAGATAGGGACCTCCTTGATAGGGAGGTAAATAGGGGTTCAAACCCTCTCATTTCCTTAAAGAAACAGGACTTGAACCTGCACTATAGAGATCAAAACCCTACGTACTTCCACTATACTACTCTTTAGTAAAGTCAGCTAAATAAGCTCTTGGGCCCATGCCCCAAAGATGACGGTTAAAATCCATCCTTTACTAATAAATCCTGTAACTTTATCGATTCTCCTCATGAGTCTTGCAATTGGAACAACTGTTACATTATCCAGCCAGCACTGACTTCTTGCTTGAATCGGCTTAGAAATCAACACACTCGCTATTATTCCCCTATTAACAAAAAACTTTTACCCCCGGGCTGTTGAAGCCGCTACAAAGTACTTTTTAACCCAAGCAGCCGCTTCAGCCCTCATTTTATTCTCCTGCTTATTTAACGCCTGAAAAACAGGGGAATGAAGCCTCTCGTATACTGTAGACTCCACCGCCATTGTCTTATCTATTGCCCTCGCAATAAAATTAGGGCTAGCCCCCATACACTTTTGAATACCAGATGTTCTTCAAGGTATCCCCATATCTACAGGACTTGTCTTATCAACATGACAAAAAATTGCACCTATAATTCTTTTAATCCAAATTTCCCAACACATTAACCCCTTCGTCTCAATCTCTGTAGGTTTTACCTCGATCCTTATTGGGGGCTGAGGCGGGATTAGTCAGACCCAAATACGCAAAATCCTAGCCTTCTCGTCAATTGGACACTTAGGCTGAACTATCATTATTTTAAAATTTAGTCCTCAATTGGCTACTTTTAACTTTGCCCTCTACATCATTTTAACAATAGCCATATTTGTATCCCTTATGGCCCTCTCATCTACTAGTCTAGCCCAAGTCTCAACATCTTGAGCAAAAGCCCCGGCACTAACTGCCTCCATGGTATTAGTTCTCTTATCGTTAGCGGGCTTACCCCCACTTACAGGATTTTCTCCTAAACTTATGATCTCCCTGGAACTAGTGAAACAAAATGCTATTTTTTTAATATTGCTAATTTCCTTCGCTTCCCTTTTATCACTCTACTTCTACCTTCGACTTACTTATGTTGTTACATTAACATTATCCCCCAATACATCTTACTCCCTAGTAATTTGACGAACTCTAAATGAAACCCACTTTTCATCGCCCCTAAACATTATAGCCATCTTTGCTTTCCCCCTAACCCCAACTTTAATTTTATTAATGTAGAAACTTAGGTTAACTAGACCAAAAGCCTTCAAAGCCTTCAGTAGGAGTTAAAACCTTCTAGTCTCTGATTAGGACTTGCAGGATTTTACCCTACATCTTCTGAATGCAACTCAGAAACTTTAAATTAAGACAAAGCCCTCTAGAAGGACGGGCCTCGATCCCGTAATATTTTAGTTAACAGCTAAACGCTCTATCCAGCGAGCTTCATTCTACTTCTCCCCTTGGGGGGGGGGAAGGGGAGAAGCCCCGGCAGAAACTACTCTGCTTCTCGGAATTTGCAATTCCGCGTGTTACACCCCAGGGCTTGGCAAGGAGAGGACTTAAACCTCTGTCTTCGGGGCTACAACCCACCGCCTACTCGGCCACCTTACCTGTGTTTATTTCCCGCTGACTTTTTTCTACTAATCACAAAGATATTGGTACGCTCTACTTTATCTTCGGCGCTTGAGCCGGTATAATCGGAACTGCCCTTAGCCTTCTAATCCGGGCCGAGTTAAGCCAGCCTGGTACCCTTTTAGGTGATGACCAAATCTATAATGTTATTGTTACGGCCCACGCATTTGTAATAATTTTTTTTATGGTTATACCCATTTTAATTGGGGGCTTCGGTAACTGGCTTGTCCCCCTGATAGTAGGGGCCCCTGACATGGCCTTCCCCCGGATAAATAACATAAGCTTTTGACTTCTTCCCCCCTCATTTTTTCTTCTTCTTGCCTCCTCTGCAGTTGAAGCCGGGGCAGGAACCGGCTGGACTGTTTACCCCCCACTGGCAGGCAATCTCGCCCACGCAGGGCCATCAGTAGACCTGGCCATCTTCTCCCTGCATTTGGCCGGGGTGTCATCTATTTTGGGGGCCGTTAATTTTATTACTACTATCCTTAATATAAAACCCCCCACTACTACTCAGTATCAAACACCATTGTTTGTTTGATCTGTCCTAATCACTGCTGTTTTGCTTCTTCTATCACTCCCTGTACTCGCTGCAGGCATCACAATACTGCTTACAGACCGTAATCTAAATACAACATTTTTTGACCCGGCAGGGGGAGGGGATCCTATTCTTTATCAACATCTGTTCTGATTTTTTGGCCACCCGGAGGTTTATATTCTTATTCTCCCCGGATTTGGGATTATCTCACATGTCGTAGCTTTCTACTCAGATAAAAAAGAACCATTCGGCTACATGGGTATAGTCTGGGCAATACTTTCTATTGGCCTCCTGGGCTTTATCGTTTGAGCTCATCATATGTTTACTACCGACCTGAATGTTGATACCCGCGCCTACTTTACCTCTGCGACAATAATTATTGCCATCCCTACGGGGGTAAAAGTTTTTAGCTGACTCGCCACCATACATGGGGGTATTATCAAATGAGAGGCAGCCATGCTATGAGCCTTAGGCTTCATCTTCTTATTTACTGTAGGCGGATTAACGGGGATTGTTCTAGCTAACTCCTCTATCGACATTGTCCTGCACGACACATACTATGTTGTTGCTCACTTCCACTATGTCTTATCTATGGGGGCTGTCTTTGCAATTATAGCCGGATTTGTTCACTGATTTCCCCTTTTTACAGGCTTTACACTCCACAAGACCTGAGCAAAAACACAATTTGTAGTTATATTTATAGGAGTTAATATAACATTCTTCCCCCAACACTTTCTAGGCCTCGCCGGAATACCCCGACGATACTCAGATTACCCCGATGCCTATACTCTTTGAAACACTTTATCATCAGTAGGCTCACTAATCTCCTTAGTAGCCGTAGTAATGATGGTATTTGTTATTTGAGAAGCTCTTTCTTCTAAACGACAAACTACAGACCAGCAACTTAATGTTACTAATGTAGAGTGACTGCTAGGATTTCCGCCGCTCCACCATACGTTTGAAGAATCCCCATTTTTAATAAAAACCACTCGAGAAAGGAGGGAGTTGAACCCCCATTACCAGGTTTCAAGCCAGGCACATAACCACTCTGTCACTTTCTTGGGGGGTTAGTTAAAATATAACACTGCCTTGTCAAGACAAAATTACTAGTGAGACTCTTGTACCCCTCTATGGCCCACCCCCTCCAACTAGGTTTTCAAGACGCAGCCTCCCCAATTATAGAAGAGTTACTTTACTTCCATGATCACACTTTAATAGCGGCCATCCTAATTAGCACGCTTGTGTTGTATATTATTACCACGCTAATATCTACTAAACTATCTAACACTAATACAATTGATGCACAAGCGGTAGAGATAGTTTGAACTATTATACCCGCCGTTATCCTTATCATTATTGCCCTCCCGTCATTACGAATTCTCTACCTCATAGACGAAATTAGTAATCCCCTCATCACAGTAAAGACTGTAGGTCACCAGTGATACTGGACATATGAATACTCAGACATAACAGACCTTAGCTTTGACTCTTATATGATTCCCACAACGGACCTCCCCCCTGGAAATTTTCGTTTGCTTGAAGTAGATAATCGTATAGTAACCCCCCTAGGTATAACTACACGGATAATTGTTACCGCCGAAGATGTTCTTCACTCCTGAGCTGTTCCGTCTCTAGGGGTAAAAATTGATGCTATCCCTGGGCGACTAAACCAAACATCTTTCCTCATTGCCCACCCCGGAGCGTACTACGGACAATGTTCAGAAATCTGCGGGGCCAATCATAGCTTCATACCAATTGTTGTTGAAGCCCTGCCTTTCCCTAGCTTCCTATCTTGATCAGCCGCCCAAAACACTTCATTAAGAAGCTATGAATCAGCAACAGCCTTTTAAGCTGCGCATAGGTGGCGATAATCACCCTTAGTGAGTGCCGCAACTCTTACCCGACCCCTGGTTATATATCTTTGTCTCGTCTTGGGCAATCCTACTGCTTGTAGCCCCAAGCAAAATTTTGAAACACACTTACCCCAAAGATTTTAACTCAAATCCTTACAAAACGGGAAACTTATCATGACCTTGATTATGACAATAAATCTTTTTCACCAATTTGCCCCCCCTCACTTTTTAGGGGTTCCCCTAGTAACTGTCGCGATACTTGTCCCTTGGTTGATAGTTATAACCCCATCAAACTCTTGACTAACTTGCCGAAATATCTCCATTCAGGCGTGATTTTTTAAGACTCTCCCAAAACAAATTCTTCAACCACTAAACACCCCGGGGCATAAATGAGCATTTTTAATTACGGCACTTATAGTCTTTTTGCTGCTAATAAATATACTGGGCCTCTTCCCTAATACATTTACCCCAACAACTCAATTATCTATGAACTTAGGACTGGCTATCCCACTATGATTATCAACAGTAATTATTGGCATACGAAAACAATTTACTGCCTCTATAAGTCACTTACTCCCAGAAGGGACCCCGACTATTTTGATTCCCGGCCTAATCCTTATTGAAACTGCAAGCCTCTTTATTCGCCCCCTAGCCTTAGGAGTCCGACTAACAGCTAACTTAACAGCAGGCCATCTACTAATTCACTTAATTTCAATGGCTATTGCGACGATGGTATCAACCTCACTAATTGCTTCTTCTATTTTATTCACGACACTGACACTTCTTACTGTACTAGAAATTGCTGTAGCAGTAATTCAGGCGTATGTTTTTGTTCTCTTACTTAGTCTTTATCTTCAAGAGAATACATAATATGGCTCACCAAGCGCACGCCTTTCATATAGTAGACCCTAGCCCTTGACCTTTGATGGGGGCTGCAGCAGCTTTTCTCCTAACATCCGGCCTCGCCGCTTGATTTCATTTTAACACAACATTAATTTTAATACTGGGATTAGCACTTACTATACTCACAATGTATCAATGATGGCGGGATATTGTACGAGAAGGAACATTCCAAGGCCACCACACGCTACCAGTTCAAAAAAGCCTTCGATACGGTATGATTCTATTTATTACATCTGAGGTGTTTTTCTTCATTGGGTTCTTTTGAGCTTTCTATGACGCAAGCCTAGCACCCACCCCAGAAGTCGGTGAAACATGGCCCCCAACCGGAATTACACCCCTAAACCCATTTGAGGTACCCCTTTTAAACACAGCGGTTTTGCTCGCCTCAGGTGTTTCTGTCACTTGGGCCCACCACAGCATTATACAAGGCGACCGAAAAGGGGCTATCCAAGCGCTTCTCTTAACTATTCTATTGGGGCTCTATTTTACTATTCTCCAGGCCATTGAATATTATGAAGCCCCCTTCTCTATTGCTGACGGCATCTATGGTACAACCTTTTTTGTGGCTACAGGGTTTCATGGCCTACACGTTATTATTGGCTCCCTGTTTCTTCTAACATGCTTGGCTCGCCAACTGTTTTTCCACTTTACATCTCAACACCACTTTGGCTTTGAAGCCGCAGCATGATATTGACATTTTGTAGATGTAGTATGACTATTCCTTTACATTTCCATCTACTGATGAGGTTCTTATTTTCTTAGTATAGGATAGTACAGATGACTTCCAATCACCTAGTCTTGGTTTAAATCCGAGAGGAAATAATGGTTACATTTTTCTTGATTGCAACATCAATTACTACTATTTTGGTTATAATCAGCTTCTGGTTACCCGTGATCATACCCGACATAGAAAAATTATCACCATACGAGTGTGGGTTTGACCCACTTGGATCAGCCCGACTCCCATACTCAATACGGTTCTTTCTAGTAGCCATCCTTTTTCTCCTCTTTGATCTCGAAATCGCCCTACTCCTCCCCTCCCCCTGAGCTATTCATCTCCACACCCCCTCCACAACAATCTTCTGATCCTTAACTATTCTCATTTTATTAACTTTGGGGTTTTTATATGAATGAATGCAAGGAGGATTAGAATGAGCTGAATAAGAAGCGGCTAGTCTAAACAAGACAATTGATTTCGGCTCAATTAATTATGGTTAAACCCCATAGTCTCTTTGTGTTCATACTTGCAGTCCTATTCGTGGTTGCGCTCACGGGTATAATCCTGAGCCGCACCCACTTACTATCTACTCTGCTATGCCTTGAATCCATGATTTTGATTATTTTTCTAGCCGTAGCCTCAAGCACTTACTTACATAAAGATTTGATTCTTCCCCTCATTATTCTAGCCCTGTCAGCTTGCGACGCCGGCCTAGGCTTATCACTTATGATCGCGACAGCCCGCACACAAGGCTCCGACAACTTAAAAACTCTCCACCTTCTACAATGATAATACTCCTTCTTGCTTGGTCTACAATTCTCCTAACCACCTTTTGAGCCCCCTCAAATCGATTATGATCATTTTCTACAGCCCACGGTTTCCTAGTTACACTATTTTCTATGTTCTTAATCTACGGGGGTAGCCACAACCTAAATAGTGAACTTTTTATTATTGATAAAATGTCCGGGCCATTAGCAATTTTATCTTGCTGACTATTCCCACTTACACTACTTGCAAGTCAACCAAAAATATACTTTGAACCCATACCCCGCCAACGAGTCTTTATTGCCAACGCAACCTTTCTTCAAGTCTTCACCCTTCTGGCCTTTATATCTTCAGACTTAATAATATTTTTCTTCTTCTTTGAAGCCTCACTAATCCCCACAATAATTATTATTACCCGCTGGGGGACCCAAAAAATTCGATTTGAAGCCTCAAACTACTTTTCGCTTTATACTATTCTAGGTGCTGTTCCGCTCATCGCAATTCTTCTTGTTACTTACTCCTCATTCGGCATGTTAAAACCCTCACCTGAACAACCGCTAATAACATGAACTACGACTTTCCCCTACCCAACTCTTCTATGATTTACCCTAAACGTGGCATTCCTCGTGAAACTTCCTATGTATGGTCTTCACCTATGACTTCCAAAAGCCCACGTCGAAGCCCCAATCGAAGGCTCCATAGTACTTGCAGCCACTTTACTAAAACTTGGGGGCTATGGGATACTTCGAACATCCACCATCCTTTCAGTACAACTATATCACACTGCGCTACTATGCATAATATTTGCCCTCCTAGGAATTTTACTTACTGCAGTCTTATGCTTTCGTCAAACAGACCTAAAAGCACTTATTGCAGCATCCTCTGTGAGTCATATAAATTTAGTTGTAGTTGCTGCCCTCCTACACGACTCTTGAAGTTTTAGTGGGGCTATAATTATAATGATTGCTCACGGCCTTACATCCTCAGCCCTTTTTTGTTTAGCCAACACCCTTTACGAGCGTACCAACAATCGTACTATTATTATTTTACGAGGCGCTATAGTGATTTTTCCGCTGGCCGGGGCCTGATGACTTGTTATTGTTTTATTCAATTTAGGGTTTCCGCCCACACCCAGCTTTATTGCAGAAACCCTAATTTTTACTTCCCTCTTCCACTGATCCAAAATTGGCTTCTTCATCGTTTGCCTAACACTGTTATTTACTACAGGTTATTCATTATATATGCTTGCCTCTACTATACGTGGACCATTCCCCCTTCATATTAAAGTCCCCCTACCTTTTATCATTCGGGAACAACTCCTTTTAATTATACATATTATTCCCGTAATCTTCTTAATTTTAAATCCCGGTCTATTAATCATTAGACTCGGGACAAATAACCGTGATGTGAACCTAATTTAATAAAAATACTAGATTGTGATTCTAGAATTGTGGGTTGATACCCCACGGCTCACCGGGCATGACTGGTGTAATGAGTACTGCTAATTTCTCACCCCTAAGGTTCGACTCCTTGGCCTGCCCGCACTCATCTTGTTTAGAATCAAGTTAAAGTTATGATTTATACTGACCCCCCCCAAAACTCCAACCTATTTTGATCTATTATAATTTTGGCTATTATTATTTTTCCCCTTCTAACCACCTCTTCTCCCAACTTCATAATCACCGCCTCAAAAGCAGTTAAACACGCATTTATTGTGTCTCTTCTGCCCCTATGCTTGACTATTTCGGAGACCACAACAGGGTTTATAAACAAAATCCAATGATTTGACATCTTTCTTACCTCCCTAGACTTTGTTTTTAAATTTGATATATTCCCAACCATCTTTCTGCCAGTAGCTTTATTTGTTACCTGAAACATTATAGAATATTCCCAATGATATATATCTCATGACCCTCATCAACACAAATTTATTAAATACCTTCTTATTTTTCTTTTAACGATAATTGTTCTTGTTACCTCCGGCAACCTAATTACCTTATTCTTAGGGTGAGAGGGGGTAGGACTAATATCCTTTTTATTAATTGGATGGTACTATGCACGAAATGATGCTATTGTTGCAGCCATTCAAGCTGTACTCTATAATCGTGTGGGGGACATTGGCTTTTTAATAGCATTTTGCTGACTAATTACCCACTCCGGAACTATCGGCTTAGACTTTGCCTTGACAACTGCCGAATCCTCAACCCTCCCCTTAGTGGGCTTTATCTTAGCCGCAGCTAGTAAATCTGCTCAATTTGGATTACACCCCTGACTTGCCTCCGCAATAGAAGGTCCCACACCGGTTTCGGCTCTCCTCCATTCTAGCACCATAGTAGTTGCCGGCATTTATCTACTAATTCGTGTCCACCCTATGTTAGGGATTAATAGCCTAGCTCTTACCATCTGTCTGTGCCTAGGCGCCATTTCAACTGTATTTGCTGCAACAGCTGCCCTAGCACAAAATGATATTAAAAAAATTATTGCCTATTCCACTTCAAGCCAATTGGGCTTAATAATAGTATCTATTGGTCTAAATCTCCCCCACTTAGCGCTATTCCATATCTGCACCCACGCCTTCTTTAAAGCAATACTCTTTTTATGCTCCGGAATTATTATTCATAGCTTAAACGACGAACAGGATATCCGAAAGATAGGAGGTTTACAATACCATCTCCCCATTACTACCTCCTGCATAACAATTGGTAGTCTTGCCCTTATAGGGGCCCCCTTTCTCGCCGGCTTTTATTCTAAAGACACCATTATTGAAGCTATAAACACCTCCTATGTTAACCTCGCCGCCCTCCTCCTCACACTTATTGCGGTTGCATTCACAGCTGTGTATAGCCTCCGCCTGATATATTATACGACCCTCCAACACCCACGCCACAACGCCCTTGTGAACTTCGACGAACTATCAGCCCCCATCTTTATAACAATTACCCGACTTGGACTGGGAAGTATTCTTGCAGGTTGACTCATTCTTCACTTTTTCGTACCCAATAATGAAGTAACACACACAATACCCCTTTATGTTAAATTGACGGCCTCCATCATTACTTTGTTCTCATTCATTCTAGCCTATGACCTGGCAAAACACCACTGAACCGAAAAACCAAAAAATAAAATTTTTTCTAAAAACTTCTCTACGAATTTTTATCCAACGGTCATTCACCGCTCCCTAACCACGATAGTTTTAGACTTCTCCTGAAAATTAGCTGCTCATGTCCTAGATATTATTTTACTGAAAACCCTTATACCAGAGCTACTAAAAAATCTACAACTGCCACCCATATCTATTGTTCGCTTAAGCCAAACAGGCCTAATCAAACTTTATTTGTCCGCTCTACTCATCACCTTAATTTTACTCACCCCCATCATTTTTATAAGATTCACTAAATATCTACGGCCCACCAATCTCACGGCTTTTAAAGCCCCAGTTTTATGTCCAGCAACAACTTCTAAAACTACAAATAAGCACAATAATAGACCTCACCCTCCACCCAATAAAAATCATCCGCCACCCAAGTACAAATTTGCTACCCCCCATAAATCGCTAAACCCCACCGCTCCCCCCCCATTAAAATTTAATACTTCCTCACCAAATAACCCATGCATGCCGCTTCAAATTAGTAACGCAACATAAAATGTGAGATAAACGAAAATCCCCAAGTTTCCCCAAGCCTCAGGATAAGGTTCGGCTACCAAAGCTGTGCAATAAGCAAATACAACTATCATGCCACCTAAATAAATTAAAAACAACACTAAAGACAAAAAAGTAACTCCCCCCTTAATTATTAAAAAACACCCAGCCCCAGCCCCTAACACTAGGCTTAAAGCCGCGTAATAAGGAGAAGGGTTTGAAGCTACACCTAAAATACCTACGATTAAACAAAATTCTGTAAACATTTATTTTTGCTAGGACTCTAACCCAGACTCATAGCCTGAAAAACTATTGTTGTGGTTCAACTACAAAAACTTATGGCCCCCGTAATCCGAAAATCTCACCCGATCTTAAAAATTATTAACAACTCATTTGTTGACTTGCCCGCTCCAGCCAACTTGTCCTCTTGATGAAATTTTGGCTCACTGCTAGGACTCTGCCTAATTACCCAGATTGTAACCGGCCTATTTTTAGCCATACACTACACAGCAGACACATCCCTTGCCTTCTCATCGGTTGCCCACATCTGTCGAGATGTCAATAACGGTTGGTTCCTGCGCAATCTTCATGCAAACGGAGCATCTTTCTTTTTTATTTGTATTTACCTTCATATTGGTCGAGGCCTCTACTATGGCTCATTCCTCTTTAAAGAAACATGAAACATTGGAGTAATTCTTCTATTTCTTGTTATAGCAACAGCATTTGTAGGTTATGTTCTTCCATGAGGACAAATGTCTTTCTGAGGCGCAACTGTAATTACTAATTTACTTTCAGCCGCTCCATATATCGGAACTGACCTAGTCCAATGGATCTGGGGGGGATTTTCTATCGACAACGCCACGCTAACGCGATTTTTCACATTTCACTTCATTCTCCCCTTTGCTATTGCCGGAATCACTATTATTCACCTCCTCTTCCTCCACCAAACAGGATCTTCTAACCCCACCGGCCTTAACTCCAACTTAGACAAAGTCCCCTTTCACACCTACTATACATACAAAGACCTCTTTGGGTTTGCTATTATACTGGGAGCCCTCGCGACTCTCTCAACCTTCGCCCCGAACCTGCTAGGGGACCCAGACAACTTCATTCCAGCCAACCCTCTTGTTACACCACCCCATATTAAGCCTGAATGATATTTCCTGTTTGCTTATGCCATCCTCCGCTCAATCCCCAACAAGCTGGGGGGGGTCTTAGCCCTTCTCCTTGCTATTCTTATTCTCTTGATCATGCCGTTTACTCACACGTCCAAGCAACGTAGCCTAATATTCCGCCCCCTGGCCAAAATCTCCTTCTGATCCCTAATTTCCACCGCCCTAATTCTAACATGAATTGGAGGACAACCTGTAGAAGACCCCTTTGTAATGATTGGCCAAATTGCCTCAGTGGTGTACTTCTCTGTGTTTGTGCTCCTCCTCCCCCAAATCGGCCTCTTAGAAAACCTACTACTAAAAACCTAAGTTAACCTGCCACT